ATAAACGGTTTATTTTTGTAAAGAGAAGCCATCTCAAACTCTTAATCAATCGAGTAATATGAATATGCATGAATACATCAAATTTTTGGCGCGGAAGGCATAAAAATTGAAAAGGGGGGGAAGTCATAACAAAAAGAAGTGGTAATGGAAGCATTTGTCCTATATGTACAAATCAAAATCGGGCGGATCTTTACCCGGAGTAGAGCATAAACCTAAAAAGATTAACAGGGCCCATTCAGGAACAAGAAAACGACATTGTGATTTGGATTGGATCTCGATGAAACAATATATCAATAAGAAGTTAATTCGATAAGTTTAGTGACTTCTTTTTTTTTCTTTTCTATTATTTTTATATTATACGAAAAGGAGCAAAAACCTGTCTTTTTTTTTTTAAAATCGAAGAAAAGTCCTTTCGTTAGAAGTCAGAAAGAGCCTTCTACGAATATGAAAAAAGAAAGAGGATTGGAATCTGCACATTGATTCTTCTTTTTTGCAATTCTTTGTTGAACCGTATGCATCAAAAGGCGCCTGTACGGTTCGTAAGGGGTATAATTTTACCCTAATCAACCGACTTTATCGAGAAAGATTACTTTTTTTAGGACAAGAAGTTGATAGCGAGATCTCGAACCAACTTATTGGTCTTATGGTATATCTCAGTATCGAGAATGATACCAAAGATCTTTATTTGTTTATAAACTCTCCTGGCGGATGGGTTATCCCTGGAGTGGCTATTTATGATACAATGCAATTTGTGCGACCAGATGTACAGACAATATGCATGGGATTAGCCGCTTCAATGGGATCTTTTATCTTGGCCGGAGGAGAAATTACCAAACGTCTAGCATTCCCTCACGCTTGGCGCCAATGAGGTTTTTATTTGAGAGAAAAAAAGACTATGCCTTCGCCATATGAATATTAAGTAATAATAGCATGGCACTTTGAATTCGATATAAAAATAAAACAATTTTTATTGTTTTTTCAAAACATTTGATTATGTATCGAGACAGTAGTATGAGATAAAGGGTATTTCCTATTTTTTATATTGGGGATTCCAGTTCAGCGTCACAAACTTTTTTATTTTCACACCGGGAGCTTTGTTGTGTTCTGAAAGAGTTCGAAAATAAAAAACAAGATTATTTTTTCCTTAATTTTACAATTTTACAAAAAGCAACTTTGGGATTGCTGAAACACAGACAAACCAAATAATAAATATATATAAAATATAAAGCAACGGAACCATCATAGTATTTTTGAACTCCTACGAAAGGAAGGGTGGTAATTTGATCATTTACCGATCTGGGTCTGATAGATCCTATTTTTTCTTTGATGGAAGGTAAGGTCAATTTTATTATAGAGCCGTATGCAATGCATAAAAGATGCCCGTACGGTTGTGGTTGGTCAATTCTATCTTTTTTTTGTCTTTTTATTCTTTATCTTTCTTTTCGATTCATCATACAAAATAGAGGAACTCCTCTTTTGTTATACTATCAGGGTAATGATTCATCAACCTGCTAGTTCTTTTTATGAGGCACAAACGGGAGAATTTATCCTGGAAGCGGAAGAGCTGCTAAAACTGCGTGAAACCCTCACAAGGGTTTATGTACAAAGAACGGACAAACCCTTATGGGTTGTCTCGGAAGACATGGAAAGAGATGTTTTTATGTCAGCAACAGAAGCCCAAGCTTATGGAATTGTTGATCTTGTAGCGGTGGTTGAGTGAAAAAAGCTCGGATTTATTTCGCGCAAATCCTCGATTTCCTATTTTAGATTTTTGCTGAATTTACTATAAAATTAAATAAAAGTAATTCAAAATTATCAGGTTAGGATCGATCTAAACCAGCCCATTTTTTATATGATATGATTCAACATGCCAACTATTAAACAACTTATTAGAAATACAAGACAGCCAATCAGAAATGTCACAAAATCACCCGCGCTTCGGGGATGCCCTCAGCGCCGAGGAACATGTACTAGGGTGTATGTGCGACTCGTTCAGATCATGAGCTGGGATAAAAGAAATAAAACTTTTTATAGTATCAATGATCAGTACCGGCGAATAGGATAGAATAGAAAAAGAAGTCCGTTCAATTCAGTATAAAAAAAAAAAAAGAATCTATCCATTCTATTGTGTATGAAATTTATGGTTTACATTGGTGCAAATCCAATCACACCTCACTTTAAGATGAGAAGCAATTCTCCATTGGTAGCAAATGGTTATCCATTAAGCGGAGGAAATCCTACTTAAATTAAAAATAAAAACATAAAACTTAGGCCCCCTCTTGCAAGAACGGACTAACAGGGTTAGCTACCCAGCCAACTTTCATAATTAAATACCGTTACTGTGTAAGTAGATCTAATCGTGAAAGACCTATTACTGGATAATTCATGGGTAGAGCCAAAGAATGTGAACTATACAAGTTACCAATAACATTGATTAAATGAAGTAAAGGCTCCGGTGTATAGAAAAAACCTCACCGTTTAAGAAGTAACCATATAAACGAAGGAAGCCTCTATCCATTTATATTTTTTTATTTATTATATTTTGATACCTAGTAAAATTAAATTTCTTATTTCGAAGTGAAATGTCTAGAAAAAATAAAAATAGTGGTCGGGAAGGTTATAGTAGCCAAAGTCATTGGAATTTTTAGTTTATACATTGGAAAAAAGCTTTGTTATTAATAGACTAGGAAAGGGAAAAATAATAACTGAAAGAAAGAAATCTATTAGTTATTCGTCAAAGTTTCATTTATTCAATGACCAGAATTAGACGGGGAAATATAGCTCGGAGACGTAGAACAAAAATTCGTTTATTTGCATCAAGCTTTCGAGGGGCTCATTCAAGACTTACTCGAACAATTACTCAACAGAAAATAAGAGCTTTGGTTTCGTCTCATCGGGATAGGGATAAGCAAAAGAGAAATTTTCGCCGTTTGTGGATCACTCGAATAAACGCAGTAATTCGTGAAATAGGGGTATCCTATAGTTATAGTAGATTAATACACGACCTATATAAGAAACAGGTGCTTCTTAATCGTAAAATACTTGCACAAATAGCTATATCAAATATAAATTGTCTTTATATGATTTACAATGAGATCATAAAAGAAGTAGATTGGAAAGAATCCACCGGAATAATTTAAACGGAGTTCCCGGAGAATGAACTCCGGGAGGGTAAAGTTAAAATGAATATGATAAAAAAATTAGTAAAAATGAATGAACACACTCAAAAAAATCTTTATTCTTACCCGATTCTTTTTTTTCTTACGACACGATAATTAAATCTGTATTTTTCATATTTTTCGAACAAAACATCAATCTGCGGTTGAGTTCGGATTTTAATTTTTATTCAAGTGAAGAAAGAGTAAGCCTATTTATTTCTGGCTCGAAGACCCGCAGTTCTGGTGGTCGACTCGGTTCTTTCAAACTGTTTCTCATTATTAAGAAAAGGTAACAAAGATAAAATACGAGCTTGTTTTATAGCAATAGTAATTAATCGTTGTTGTTTCAAGGTCAATCTATTCACCCGTCTAGATAATATTTTTCCTTGTTCGCTAATAAATCGACTAATTAAACTCATGTTTCTATAATCAATTCGATCCCCCGATTGAATCGGGGGCAAACGCCTACGAAAAGATCGCTTGGATTTAAGAAAAGGTCGCTTGGATTTATCCATGGTTTGTTTAGTTTATTCCTTATCCCGAAAATCCTATTTCGGTCGGATCTAAAATGAATTAGAATAAATAGGATTTGGTTTGTTTATATTTAATTATGTTATATATATAATATTTAACTATGTTCTATATAGAATGTCATTTTTCCCCTTCCTTGGAAGGGTTACATACATGTGCTCGATTCGATCTATTTCTTTATCTCCCCATGAATCGTATGTTTGTAACAAAATGGACAGAATTTTCTCAATTCCAATCGATTAGGCGTGTTGTGACGATTCTTTTCAGTAATATATCTGGAAATACCCGTTGATACCTTATTAACACCGTTTCGAACACAACCGGTACATTCCAAAATAACCGCTATTCGGACATCTTTCCCTTTGGCCATGAACCCCCTTTTGATTTTTGATTTACTCAACTCTTCTATTTTCGATCCGAAACGAAGAAGAAAGGAAGGAAAAATAGAAGTTATTAACTTGAAATACAATTATGAAAAATTTCGCTGCAATCCATATACTAAAAAAAATAGAAGGATTTCTAAACTTTATTTCAAATAACAGTATTTCATTTACATTTAAGTACCTTGTATAAGAGCCTTGTCCTAGATCTAGACCCCACCCTGTTTATTCTACCCCCATCCCTATTTAATTCAAACTTGAACCCAAGTCTCGAAGCTGTTGAATACACCTTTTCTTTTTTTCTCTTTCCTCCCTCTTATTCTAAAAGGAAAAAGGGAAAAAAGAGAAAAAGGGGGCGAAGGATTAGTCACAAATATTTAATTGTATCTCGAATCTTCGTTATTTGGTACTGTGTCAATAACTAGAATCAAAAAAAGGGGAATGTCAACGCATCTGGGAAAAAACGATTAATCTCTATCAATAGACCTGCTAAAGATCCGAACCATAGAGTACTTAATACCGGTGCCACGGAAAGATATGTTTTTAGATCTCGCATTGAAAAATCTCCTTCCTTTTTTTATTGTAATCTAAAATGGTAATACATATATGATCAGATGCATATGCAGTTAAGAACCTTGTACACGGAATACCTAATTAAAATTGAAATGTACAACTATCCGGTAAATAAAATTTTTTCTTAAAACATAAAAAAAACGTCCCTTTCTTCCCGAGCATTCCCGAAAACTACTCATTTATTTTTACGACAGGTTCCGTTCCGTATTTCATACGTATATAAGCCTTTTCTTTTACTATTATTATATGTTAAATGGGACCAAAAAGACGAAATGCCCATGTAAATTGTATATATCAATGGAGGAAATAACGATGTGGAAAACAAGACAGGAATTCTATACAATGACACTGTAGACCA